AAAAAGAATCGATTCGATACATTTCTTATGTACCCATAGGTGCTATATTGGATTTGAATCAGATTTCGGATCAATCTATATTGATTGACTGCCTCCGTGATGTTGTTGCTAGCAAATACCGCTGTTTTTAGTTTTGGATCTTCCAAATCATTCCCGCAGTAGATCCGGACCGATTTTTTTCTGATCCTTCGATAAAAAGATTCATTCTCCTCATAAAAAAGAGGAGGTAGAACCAATAAAGATTTCTTTTTCGATTCATCTCTGGAGTTGAATACCTCATTCAAGAATTTTTTTTGATCCAACCCGTAGGAATCAATAGAAAAGGCAAATCCCCTATGATACACCAGATCCGGCTCGGTTATTGATAGAGTGAATAGATCCGCCATTTCTTGAAATCTCTCTTCTGATTCAAAATCGTGGTGTAACGTGTATCCCCCTTTGTTCCGGTCATGGAATAGATGAAATAAATCCAAAAATAGATTTTTGTTCAAGAATGAAATCTTATTGGAACTGTCCATATCTGGTTCATCCTTCGGAACCATATCACATCCCGTATCTGATGAAATAGGATGAATTGAGACGGTATTTTGTAAATACGTAATTATCTTGAATATATCAACCATTTCTTTATTTTCCGATCGCCTGGAAGGGACAAAAGAAACATCTTGTTTTTTCTTCAAAAATTTCTGATCTCTAGTGGACCTCTCAGTAGGATTCGAACCCAGATGAAGTTCTGACCATCTGTCAGAGAAAAAAGAACGAATTGATCTTGTAGGATTTCCAAGAAATTCTTCGATTTCTTTCGGAAGCAGATGATTATTCATCTGCTTCTCACGTTTCGTGAATAGCCGGGACATTGAGGAAGATCCAAAAAGGCATTTCGGGAATCGATCTGATTCTATCTCTGTTCGTTCCGTTTGAAGAAAGGAAGGATCCCAAAGAATCGATCTTTCTTTTAGTTGTTGAATCTCTGTTTGATCGATCAATGTGTGATATTCTGAATCCTCATTTCTAATGGAATCGAAATGATCTCTGGATTGATCAGAAGATCCTTTCGATTGGCTAGAATCCGTTACTTGAACGAAAATAGATCTTGTGGAATCATATTGAATATTTGACAATACATTCCGTACCCTGCTAAAAAACCGATCCTTGTTTACCAACCACACATTATTGTCTAACCAAATCCAATTCTCTCTCGATACGTTCCTCAAAAAATCCGATTCGTGCTGATTCTTCCCCCAACTAACGAAGAGATCTTGGCGGAATTGCCACATATGAAATTGAGCACAATTTTGCAAAGAAATACCCCACTTGTTTCTCGAGAAGAGATGGGAAACATGCTCAATATCATTTGATTGAATAGTTGCCTCAGCTCCTTGTTGTTTGAAGAAACCCCCCCCTTCAATTGGTCTTTTTTCACGAAAAGCAGACATGAGATAACAAATCAAGTCTTTCCCTAAGATTTCGAATAGCTGTCCCGAATTCAAGTTGATTATGTTTCGCTTCTTCCTCGGAGAAAGACGATCAAACAATTCCCAATCATGGTCCTTGCGGATCGGATCATCCGTATAGGATAAAAAAAGAAACTCCAGATATTTGCTATCTTTCTCTTTGAATGAGATCTCAATTCCAGCTATGGTTTCATTAGCTATCTTACAACTAGAATCCCTCTTTTTTCCGATCCGGTTCCTCCACCACCGCGAACCCCGGTTCGATTCAGGCATGATACGCTTTTTATTTATTGGGAGAACCCAAGTACTCTCTTGCGGATCCATGAAACAACTCTCAGAAATCTTTTTCCCTTTTGGAAGATACAGGAGCGAAACAATCAACCTATTGATATTGGAAGACCAAAAAGATTCTTCCAATGTCTCATTTCTGGGTCCGATGGAATTCATAGGTATAGGAAGAAGCCCCATCAAATAGAGATTTTTTCTTTCGACCATCTTTCGATTGTTAATACGAGATATAAGGACCACTACTACAAGCAGTACTACACCTTTGATCGTGAAATATCGATTGCTTGTTGAACCCTGTGAATCACGTGAAAGTAGGATACTCCAAATTCGGGGGTCAAAGAGTTTCATAAAACGTTCTTGGTGGAAAAAAATGGGAGTGAAAGATCCCACTGAATCGAATTTGATCCATGAATCTAAGAAATAGTGAGAATTCTTGATCTCTCTCAATATCTCTCTCAATTCGAAGATCCAGGATTTGAATTGATGTCGTTTCATTGATTCCTCCTAAAGATTTTCATTGATTCCTCCTAAAGATTTCATTTCAATTGGAATTTGGTTATTCACGATGTACGATGAGCCCTGTTAAGCATCCATGGCTGAATGGTTAAAGCGCCCAACTCATAATTGGCAAATTCGTAGGTTCAATTCCTGCTGGATGCACGCCAATGGGAACGTTCAATAAGTCTATTGGAATTGGCTCTGTATCAATGGAATCTCATCATCCATACATACCGAATTGGTATGGTATATTCATACCA